AAAACCCTTATCACTTAGTTTTCGACTTTTTGGTAATATATTGGCTGATGAATTAGTAGTTGTTGTTCTTGTTTCTTTAGTCCCTTCAGTAGTTCCTATACCTGTCATGTTTCTTGGATTATTTACAAGCGGTATTCAAGCTCTTATTTTCGCAACCTTAGCGGCGGCTTATATAGGGGAATCCATGGAGGGTCATCATTGACTAGCTTTCAAAATATGCTTTTTTAGTTATACCAACACAATGTATGGGCGGTTCAGATAATCCATTCTGGAACAAAATAGATACAATATCGGGTATATATGATTTAGAGTAGTAGTAAAAAAGATTACGATATGGAATTCAGTTGTCAAAAAAGAAGGAAGCGGATCTAAAAAATAAAATATTTTTCCCAAGATTTCTGTTTGGGCCACTTATGCCATACTCCCTTCACTTCAATATTCATTCTATTTCTATATATTTGTTCAGTCAATCCTTATTATGATTCATACATAGTTTTGATAAGAATTGTTATGTTATCCAGTTCCGATATGCGATAAAAAAAAGAAATGTTCTTGTGGAACTATTCCCATTTCATTTGATTTTATTTAATTCAATGGTTGATATTGATCCAAATTCGAATTCATTGCATGCAATTGGATCTACAATATTTATATTTATTGATATGTAAGGATTCAGACTAAGAAATTAGTCCGTTTGTATTCATGCTTGTATTAATGCGAGATAATGATAAATAAAAGGAACTAATAATTTACAAGCGGGATTCATAAAAAATGGGTTAGGGGTGGGGTCGAATTGGATATACATAATTTATTTAATGTCTATAAGTAAACCCTTCCGTATGTTTCAAAGAATGATTCTAGAATTGGGTTGAATATAAGATTTTGGTTTACGTTATGGAAGAAATCATGTATATGTGATATTAGATCTTTACTAGTTATATATGAACTATCCATATATCTTATTGACTTTCCTACCCCATCGCGATTTTAGATAGGAATTACAATTACAATAGAAAAGAAAGACTTTTTCGTTTTGTATGGGCCCCGCCGAATGAATAAACAGATGAAATCAAGCATATAGAAGAAAAAGAGTGCATAATTGAAAGAACGGCTCGGAACAAATAAATAATGAAATGGAAGAACTAGATCCAATTGATTATGGATTCATAAAGACTCCATGGATAGGAACTAAAAACGCGAGATCTAACTAGTTCTGCTCATTCAATAATCTCATTACTTAAAATTTGTAGTTCATAGTTATTTCGATTGGATGGATCTTAGTAATGGAATAATAAGCCATAATTCATTGGTTGTTTGTATCATTAACCATTTCTTTATTTTTATGCGAGGAGCTTACCATGAATCCACTGATTTCTGCTGCTTCCGTTATTGCTGCTGGATTGGCTGTAGGGCTGGCTTCTATTGGACCTGGAGTTGGACAAGGGACTGCTGCGGGCCAAGCCGTAGAAGGTATCGCGAGACAACCAGAAGCAGAGGGTAAAATACGAGGTACTTTATTGCTTAGTCTGGCTTTTATGGAAGCTTTAACAATTTATGGACTGGTTGTGGCATTAGCGCTTTTATTTGCAAATCCTTTTGTTTAATCCTCGAAATAAATGGGAAAGTCTTTTTTTTATCTTTCTTATTTTTTAGATTTGCCGCTTTATTTTTCAAATTATATCAAGATTTCAATCCTACAATAACTTTAACTTATTCGTTGAGATAATACAATACCCCGTGGGAAGGACTAATTTGAGGATCCGGAATTAGCGGATCCACTCGCTTTTTTCCTTCCCGTTCTCGGTCCACTGGAACCCCCTTTTTTAGTACGCCTTGCAACGAACGAGATATTTCGTAATTGATATGATACCTGGCCTGGGACCTAATTATAATTAAATTAAGTATTTTTTTTTGGGGGGGTTCAATTGAAATTAAATAGATTGAGAAATACGAAAAAAAATCAACAAAGGGTGAAGTAATACAAAAAGAACTCTGTTCAATTTAGTCAGTCCTATCTATAAGAGGAGATCATATGAAAAATGTAACCGATTCTTTCGTTTCCTTGGGTCACTGGCCATCTGCCGGGAGTTTCGGATTTAATACCGATATTTTAGCAACAAATCCAATAAATCTAAGTGTAGTCCTTGGTGTATTGATTTTTTTTGGAAAGGGAGTGTGTGCGAGTTGTTTATTTCAAGAATAAGCTGTATCTAACCAGCTGCACTTTTTTCTTTATAACTAGGAAATAAAGGTGCACAATCCCGCGAATTACTTCTGAATCAATTCAGAAATCATATGTACGAACGGTAGCATTTCGTGATTCGTTGGTAAATACACTTTGATTCTCTATCAACCAATAATATGGGGCCCTAAACATGGTTAAAGCTAAATTGTTTGAAGTCTGGGCGCAACATTGGTGTTCTTTCTACCACTATGCTAGTATGGCGAGAGTTTCAAAACGAATCCTTGCATTTTATCCGATATAGAACACTCATATCGG